TTCGCATTATCTCGATCTAAGGAACCAGTCAAGATATGATATATTGGTCATATCTTTGTAACAACTGAAATTTTGTGTTTCTGAAAAAAAATCTGATTTTTAAGCTGTAAAGCAAAATAGAGAAGAAAGATGTGGATATAAATGGAAGGATGAGAGAAAGAGAGAGAAAAAATATCAATGATATAGAATTCCAATATGTAATATGTAAGGTCTATAAGTCATCTTATAAAAGGCAGTGTAATAAAGCATTAATACTGATTCTTATATAACATAATTAAATTATAACATAATTAAATCTTTATATTTAATATATATTTTAAATATAAATTTAATATATTTCTTATTTATATTTCTTATTTAATATAAATTTAATATAATATAATATATAACATAATTTAATTTAAAATTAAAAAATTTTAAAATTATAGAACAAAACAAAAAAAATCAAGAGCTTCGAGCCAATAAAGACTAAGAAGATTGACTCAAGAACAAATTTCATTACGAGCTCCGTTGTAAAAATTGGACCTAAGCATTAAGTAAGAAGCGATGGGAACGATGGAAGCTGTGAATGCAAAAGATTTTAGTGAAAAAGGAATCTTAATGATTCACTGGTCGGGATGGCGAAATGAAACGGAGGTCAATTCATCTATTGTAAGAAGTCAGGAGACAAGCCGAAAATTGAAATAGAAGAGTAAATATTCGCCCGCGAAAACTTTCTTTTTTTTGAATTGATAAATTTGGACGATAAAAAGAAAAAAAAAATATGTTCTATTTTTATTTCAAAATAACAATTAAAAATAACAATATGATTTCGAAAATAGAAACTAAAATCTTTAATTGTCTATTTAAACAAGATCTATAGATTACTAATAGATTAGATTATATGAAGTCTCAAAAAATGACACGATTCTATTTAAATACATGCATATCTTACTATATATCTTAATCTTACTATATATCTTAATTAGTTAATTATTTAATATTTTATTTAATTAATTATAAGATTCGAAATCTTTTTTGTTTTTTAATTCTTTTATTCGCGAGGAGCCGGATGAGAAGAAACTCTCACGTCCGGTTCTGCAGTAGAGATGGAATTCATAATCAACCATCAACTATAACCCTAAAAGAACCAGATTCCGTAAACAACATAGAGGAAGAATGAAGGGAATATCGTATCGAGGGAATCGTATTTGTTTCGGTAAATATGCTCTTCAGGCACTCGAACCCGCTTGGATCACATCTAGACAAATAGAAGCCGGTCGACGGGCAATGACACGAAATGCACGTCGTGGGGGAAAACTATGGGTACGTATATTTCCAGACAAACCAGTTACACTAAGGCCCGCAGAAACACGTATGGGTTCGGGGAAAGGATCCCCGGAATATTGGGTAGCTGTTGTTAAACCAGGTCGAATACTTTATGAAATGGGCGGAGTAAGAGAAAATAGAGCTAGAAGGGCTATTTCAATAGCAGCATCCAAAATGCCTATACGGACTCAATTGATTATTTCGGGATAAAGGCGAAAAGGGTAGAACTAACAGAAATGAGTCTTGGGTGTGAAAAAAAATTGCTTATTTCTTTATTTTTTTCTTTTTAGACAAAAAATATTTCTTTTTTTTATCCTTTACTTTACATTAAAAGAACAAATTACAAAATGATATGATTCAATCTCAGACCCATTTAAATGTAGCAGATAACAGCGGGGCTCGAGAACTGATGTGTATTCGAATCATAGGAGCTAGCAATCGTCGATATGCTCATATTGGTGACGTTATTGTTGCTGTGATCAAAGAAGCAGTACCAAATGTGCCCCTAGAAAAATCAGAAGTGGTCAGAGCTGTAATTGTGCGTACCTGTAAAGAATTCAAACGTGATAACGGTATGATAATCCGATATGATGACAATGCTGCAGTTGTTATTGATCAAAAAGGAAATCCAAAAGGAACTCGAGTTTTTGGCGCGATCGCCCGGGAATTAAGACAATTTAATTTTACTAAAATAGTTTCATTAGCTCCCGAAGTATTATAAAAGGGGATCGCGCTATTTTATAGTGGGATAGTTGAAAGAAATGGATTGAGAAATAGATTGTATCTCACGCATATACCTTTATTCATAAAATTCATAAAATATTCATAAAAAAAAAAAAAAAGAAATAAGCATGTTGATTATATCAAATTTTGAGTCACCAACTATTTTAGTTCATCATGGGCAGGGACACTATTGCTGAGGTAATAACCTCTATACGAAATGCTGATATGGATAAAAAAAGAGTAGTTCGAATAAGAGCTACTAATATTACCGAAAATATTGTAAAAATACTTTTAAGAGAGGGTTTTCTCGAAAACGTGAGAAAACATCGAGAAAGCAACAAAGATTTTTTTGTTTTAACGCTACGACATAGAAGGAATAGGAAAAGGCCCTATAGAAATCTTTTAAATTTAAAACGGATCAGTCGACCTGGTCTACGAATCTATTCTAATTATCGACTAATTCCGCGCA